CTTTTTTTGTTTCTGTTTGTCCATTACTGTTATGAATCTAAACAAAAAAAAAAAAGAAGTTCAGATATACCTGTAAAAGATAACTAGGGATAAGAATCCTTGGCGAACAGGAGAAAAAACACGATTCTTTCGATACAAGACGACACAAGAAAGGTATTTTTCTTGTGTCGTCTTGTATCGAATAGAAGATTAGGAAGACTAAAAAGACTTTATATAAATATTTTTTACTTTCATTTTTCCCGTCTTTGCCTTGTATTCTATTCCTTTGTATGCTTTTTTTCTATTATTAGGAATAGTATACAAGTAATGAGTTTCAGACATCTCACAAAAGAAAAAACAGTATAAAAAAATAAAAAAAAGTAAAAGGCTTACAGAATTTTTGAATCATACAATACATAATTCTATCAATCGACAAGTTTAAGGAATCTCTAGATCTATAAATTTATTTCGTACAACTGAACCTTTTCAAACTGTTTCTTTTTCAGAACCAAAAAGATTTGTGCCAAAATCACAGATGCCAAGAAGAACAAAAGGCCTTGGACTCGTAATGGATCTTGAAGCACTATTTCTGCGTCTCCCTGCCCAAACCCTCCTACATTTGGATTACTTGTTAATGGTTGATCAAGCTTGATGGATTCACCTTCTGAAACAAGAAGTTCTGGTCCTGGAGGTATAATATCAACCACTTGACGTCCATCTAATGCATCAATTATGGTTATTTCATATCCCCCCTTTTCTTTACGTACTATTCTGCTTACTATACCGGCTGATGTAGCATTATAAACTGTATTGTTACTCTTGCTACCATCAGGATAAATCTGACCCCTTCCTCTGTTCCCACCTACATATATAGGATATTTTAAGAAGTTAACGTCTTTTTTCGTAGCAGGGTCGGGAGAAAGAATGGGAAAGACGATTTCACTATATTTCTGACCGGGAACAGGACCTATCACAAGAATATTTTTTTTATTAGGACGATAAGACTGAAAAGAAAGATTGCCCATCTTTTCTTTCATTTCGGGAGAAATACGATCGGGGGGGACTAATTCGAATCCCTCGGGTAAAATAAGAACAGCTCCCACATTTAAAGCTCCCTTTTTACCATTAGCAAGAACTTGTTTCAGTTGCATATCATAAGGAATTCGAACAACTGCTTCAAATACAGTATCAGGAAGTACAGCTTGCGGAACTTCAATATCCACGGGCTTATTAGCTAAATGGCAATTGGCACATACAATTCGACCAGTCGCTTCTCGTGGATTTTCATAACCCTGCTGCGCAAAAATGGGATATGCATTTGAAATAGATGCTCGAGTTATTACATATATCATGATCGATAAAGAAATGGATCGAGTCATCTGTTCTTTTACCCAAGAAAAAGTATTTCTATTTTGCATAGTCCAATCATAGATCCCGGAATTTCTACAATAAATTCGATAGGTAGTCTAGTAGAATTCCCTATCCACAAGTTTGCCATTGTATTGATTGTACTGAAAGAATTGTACTGGTGTAATATGGTATGAATACCTTGAACTGAAAAGGTAGAAGTATAAAAAATAAGTAAGATTTAAAACGATTTCTTTATACACGAAGCAAAAGTATGATTTGATTGATATCAAGAGATCTAATGAATTCTTCATTCATTCATTGAATGATAAATTACTACAAGGGAAGGAGATACACGATTTAAAAAATGGAAGATCCAATATTTCACAATTGTATCTAGAATCACTGGGAAAGTGAAAACAAGACCAGATATAATTTGATCGTTCTAAGCCAATCCAAAATCGTTGTATATCGAACCAATCATTAGTTCCCAACCATGGGTCGAGTGGAATCCGATCCATAAATCAGTAACTAAAAGAATAGAAAAAGCTTTTATTGTGTCACTTAAGTTATAGAGAAATTCCTGAATCCAATTAGGAAAATTGTAACCAATTCCATCTTCATTTATTCCTTTCGATGAAGACTCGAAAATCCATTTTAAGTAACGAATATTATTTTTATTTTAAGACGAACCCTACCAGATCCTTTAATTCTTTTATTTCTATTTCTAATTCGAAAGATTTAACTTTTTAATCGCAGCACGGGGATAGGGTATCAATTCAAAATCAGGGAACTAAAAGGAAGAATTCTGTTTTTACGAAAACAAAAGGTAAGATATTTGATGAATTTATACTTAACTTAGATTAGACTTCTTAATGAAACTTATTAGACCTTTAATTAGTATAAAAGAGTTAAGCTGGGGGCCATGTATATGCGTATATTTTGGTGTACTTTTGGTGTACAAATAGTTTATAGTTTATATTAATACTTAAATTCTTAATACTTATTCTTAATACTTATCTTAATACTTAATACTTAATATATATTATATATAAATCTTAATATATATTATATATAAATTATAAATTATTATTATATTATAATTAATAATTTATAATTAATTATTATTATATTTTTTTATATTTTTTTTATTCTTTATGCGTCCTCCTGGTTTTTTTATTTGTATTTGAGATGTATAATGTATGTGAACTGCTGCCTCAACGGAACGGTAAAATAGAATATAGCATCCTTTGTCGGAATGAACATTTTTAAGAAGCTGCAGTTGTCTTAAAAAGATAATTAGTAAGTTCTTCTCTCATGCTGAGATTTATTCTTCAGTTCATTTCATTCAATTGGTACGCGCAAGAAATAGGCCAATTCGGCAGCTTTTTGTTCAATTTCTCGTGGATTAAAATTTTCATCAGTACGAGTCAAGGGAATGGCTCCTTGACCCCGGATTTCCATATAAAGGACACGACGAGTAAAAAGACCCTCTCCCACCTCTATTCTGATTGATTGGATATCTTTCAGAAAGAAACGAAGGAAGATGCGACGATTTTTTCCAGGGAATCCCCAACGAAAAAAGCACATTATCCCTTCTTTTCTATCGAATCGGTCATAACCACTACCTAAATTCCATGAAATTGTGCACCACAAATAAGAACTAATGAATAGACCTGCGATCCCATAGAAAGACATCACGATCCCTTGTGGGAAAAAAACAATTTCCTGAGAAGGAAATACGGATATCAGATTCCTACCAAGATAACTGGAAGTTCCAACCACTAAGAATCCTAGTGAACCTAAAAAAAGGATACAGGCCCAGCAAAAATTACTTGTTTTTCGAGACCCCGTTATAAGTTCTATCCATATATGTTCTGATCGCCAATTCATACTATACTAGATCCAGTTGCATTCGATTAGAATTGAGAAAATAACCCAAATAGATTTGACTTTTCTTGCTTGATTCCGAAATAACTTCCATCAACTAGCAGTATTCTGACATGAACCATTAGGAATAATTGGTTAGATACATTGAGTTTCTATTTCAAAGATTTAAAAAAAAATATTCGCTGATCATTTTGAATTTAATTGATATTGATTAAGCTATAACCGCATATACATACATTAATGCATATATTATGCATTAGTATACATAACAATTTTTCCGTTTGTTTTCGGAAAGGCCACATATCATATATCCTACCATATTGCACTAAAAAAGTATTTGTATGATGATCCAGCGTTGAAATAAATTGATGAGATTTGGTCCCATCATTTTTAGACAATCTTATTTCTTTGGACATAAAGAGATAAAGAAGCCATTGCGATTGCCGGAAAGACTAAGCCCACTAAAGGAACCAAAATAGAGGGAAAGTTAAAATCTATCATAGAACGGGTACCTCGATTTCATATTTGTACCTTTCATATTTGTACATATTATAATTATAAAGATATCTTATGTTATGATACGTCTACCTATTATAAAAAATATGAATATAATCTTAATATTCTTAATATTAAAGTACTTAATAATAAAAATAAATAAGTACAAGGAATGTAGAACTAAATGAAGTTTACCTATTCCTCTTTCTACACGAATATGTATGACAGTCCACTTTCATCAATTTTATTCTTCTTTTACCATCCTTAATTTTATTTATATCTTTTCTTTCAAAACAAACAAAGGTTTTTTGAAAGAAAAAAATTTTTTATGAATTCGCGACTTTAACCAATCTTATCCAACAAACAAAACAGGGGTTCTCGGTAAATAGAAATAACTTATATTCTATATTCTCTTATATTCTATATTCTTATTATTCTTTATTATCATTCTATATTCATTCTTATATTCTTCTTAGTTTGATTATATATTCTATATTTTAATTTGATTTGTTTTTATATTTTATTTTTCTTTCTATATTTTTTTATATATTTTTCATTGTTCTATAATATGAATATGTCATAAAGTAGGGATAAATTTTTTTTTTTTTTTTTTATTTACCCGATTTCTCAGAAGGAGAAAGAAACTCTTTTTTATCTTGTCGATAGAGAGATGCTTATTCCTAATCAGGAAGGGGGGGGTCGAATAAAAAAAAGGATTCGGGTAAAAAAGTAATTATCCAAAACTTCTGACTCTTACTACACTTATAACTGATGTCCCAAAAGAAAACACCATCTTCCTAGTTTTGTTTTTTTGATTACAATAAACTAAATGCTTATTCGCTACAAATCAAAATAACTGAACCTAGTGCTATACTTCCATTTTAAAATGAAGAATTTCAACCCCTTTTTAATTTTAAATTAAAATATTTTTTTTTGAATCTTGATTCAAGGGAAGGAAACCCTGTAGTTGAAATAACTCACTGAGAACACCTTTTAAAAGATTACGTGGTACGATTGGGTCGAATAAGCCCTTATCGAATAAATACTCAGCCGCTTGTGAACCGTCAGGTACTGTCTTTTTCAATGTTTGTTCAATTACTCTTTTGCCCGCAAACGCAATATAGGCATTAGGTTCAGCAATAATGATATCTCCCAACATACCAAAACTTGCTGTAACTCCGCCAGTTGTAGGAGATGTAAGGATTGATACATAGAATAACTTTTTATTTGATTGATAATCATATGAAGCAGAAGATATTTTAGCCATTTGCATCAAGCTCAAACTCCCTTCTTGCATGCGTGCTCCTCCAGAAGCACACACAATAATGACAGGTAGAGATCGATTAATAGCATACTCGATCAAACGGGTTATTTTCTCACCTACTACGGATCCCATACTACCTCCCATAAACTGAAAATCCATAACTCCAATTGCTATGGGAATACTATTTAGTTGACCTATGCCCGTTTGAACAGCTTCAGTTAAACCCGTTTTTTTTTTATAAAAAAAGATGCGATCTGTATAAGGTTCCTCTTCTGAATGAAATTCAATGGGATCCATAGAGACCATATCCTCATCCATAGGCTCCCAAGTGTCAGGATCAATAAGAAGTTTGATTCTATCTGAACTACTCATTTTCAAATGATATCCGCAGTGTTCACAAATATTCATTTTTGACCAAAAAAATTTTTTATAATTTAATCCATAACAATTCTCGCATTGAACCCATAACTCTCTGTATTTTGTATTTATATCGAAATCATTAGAGCTTCCTCTTTCATTGAGATAACTGCTATTAGTACTACTCGAATTTTCACTTTCAATACTACTTATAGTTTGACTTTCCGTACAAATGAAACTATAAATGTAACTGTCGATACCACTGTAAATGTCACTATTAAGACTGATTTCAAAACGAAGATAACTATCAATGCAACTATTAATGTGATTATTCCAATTAGATTGAGTATCATACATGGAATAATAATAGTAGTAATTGCTACTCTTAGACTCACTATTCAAATAACTATAAAAAAGTATCTCTAGTTCATTCAAAAAAGAATTAGCATTGTCAATCTCAAAAATCTGATTTTCAATATCAAAATATACAGAATAACTGTCACCATTACTATTTTTAACTAAAAAAGTATCATCAGAGATCAAACTAAAAATATTTCTGCTATCAAATAAATAATCTAGATAATTAATATTACCGAAACTATAACTGCCACTATCACTCCAACTAGGAATCCTAGGAATCCTTTTCTCCGCATCATTTAGAATAGGTTCATTACTTCCACTAGTATGTCCAATATCATCAAGACTATCCATTGATTTACTTAGTCCACACCTATGTTCTAACTTATTGTTAGACAAGATCGAATTGAACCAACATTTTTCCATAGAGCCTTTCTGCCCCCTATTTGATGAAAACTTAATACCTAATATATGAATAGTCATTCGATGAATAAAAAAATCATTTTACTATTTTTTTTTTTTTTTATCATTCAGAATTCAAATGAAGCATATTATCCAATCATTAAAATTATTAATTAAAAACGAGCGAGTCTTGAAAAGAAAGAAAGGATTCTTCTCCTGTTGGGGAATCCAGTTAATCATTTCAATATTTCAATATATATTATGATAGAATCTTTTCCTCAAAAAAAAGATAAGGAGAGGTTTCTTAAAAAACTTTAAATTCTCATCAAAAAGATACATAGTTGTTTATTCCCATAAATTTTAAATAGATTCTCGTAGAATCTCGTGTCATACAGTCAAATAATAAATTTGTTTATTACAACAGGGAACGAAAAAGACAATATCAATATAAAGGATGGGGGTAGAAGGGATCTTTCCCTTGGCTTGATCCTTGATCTATGGCCTGAATATAAAATGATACACCAATCCAGTCCTAAGGATACATAATTAATCCTATGGCTCCAACAATAAATAATAAATAATAGAAATAGATTAGTCTTCGATCTTATGTTGTATATACTTGTATATGGTAAGGTCTGTACGCAAATACACAAATACCCTCATTCATAGTATAGGATTAGTATAACATGTTCGTTCTTTATTCTATTCGGCCCAATCTTTTCTTAAAAAAAAGATTGGGCCAAGTTTCATTGCAATCAATTAGGAGAACAAACAGGGACTGCTGAATTATGCGCACTTATTTTGTCTCTTTATCTAGCTTATCCACTGGGTCGAAATCAAATTTGATCTCTTTCCATACTTCACAAGCAGCGGCTAGTTCAGGGCTCCATTTGCTAGCTTCACGAATAATATCATTACCTTCACGAGCAAGATCACGCCCCTCATTACGAGCTTGTACACATGCTTCTAAAGCCACTCGATTAGCTACTGCACCGGGTGCATTTCCCCAAGGGTGTCCTAAAGTTCCTCCACCGAACTGTAGTACGGAATCATCCCCGAAGATTTCGGTTAGGGCAGGCATATGCCAAACATGAATACCCCCGGAAGCCACGGGCAGAACACCTGGCATAGAGACCCAGTCTTGAGTGAAAAAAATACCACGACTTCGATCTTTTTCAATAAAATCATCACGTAACAAATCAACAAAACCCAGAGTCATCTCGCGTTCCCCCTCCAGTTTACCTACTACTGTACCAGCGTGAATATGATCTCCACCAGACATACGTAATGCTTTAGCTAGTACACGAAAATGCATACCATGATTTTTCTGTCTATCAATAACTGCATGCATTGCGCGATGGATGTGAAGAAGTAGACCGTTGTCGCGGCAATAATGAGCCAAGCTAGTA